GAATAATCCAATACGTATGGATTTATCCGTATGAAACCTCCTGCAAATCCTTTTCTTTTTATACTCAACTATTTCTACTAAACTAAAACAAATAAAAAAAAAAAGAAAACTGTAATGAGATAATAAAGAAAGATTTGGATATACGTAAAGATCGAATCCGCTTTTCAGCCGAAACAAAACAAGAGAAGTCTTTTTTTGTTTGAATTCTTTTCCTAAGTAAGAAGTTGAAGTGAATTGAAGAAGTTCTATTTGTTCAATTAGAACCGTAAAATAAAACAAGGAATAAGAATCTTTGGCAAAAAGGAGAAAAAATCATGATTCTTTCGATACAAGACGACACAAGAAAATCCTTTTCTTGTGTCGTCTTGTATATAATCGAATAGACGATTAGGAAGACTAAGAATACTTTCTAGATAAAAAATAGTATAAAAAAAAACAAACAAAGAAAAGACTTATAGAAATAGAATTTTTTGAATCATATATCATTCTATTGATAAACAAGAATTTGGCACTTTTACCAACTTTATTTTAAGGAATCTCTAGATCTAGAAATTCATTTCGTACAACTGAACCTTTTCAAACTGTTTCTTTTTCAGAACCAAAAATATTTGTGCCAAAATCACAGATGCCAAGAATAACAGAAGGCCTTGGACTCGTAATGGATCTTGAAGCACTATTTCTGCGTCTCCCTGACCAAAACCTCCTACATTTGGATTACTTGTTAATGGTTGATCAAGCTTGATGGATTCACCTTCTGAAACAAGAAGTTCTGGTCCTGGAGGTATAATATCAACCACTTGACGTCCTTCTGAAGCATCAACTATGGTTATTTCATATCCCCCCTTTTCTTTACGTGCTATTCTGCTTACTATACCGGCAGATGTAGCATTATAAACTGTATTGTTACTCTTGCTACCATCAGGATAAATCTGACCCCTTCCCCTGTTCCCACCTACATATATGGGATATTTTAAGAAGTGAACGTCTTTTTTCGTAGCAGGGTCGGGGGAAAGAATAGGAAATACGATTTCACTATATTTCTGACCGGGAACAGGACCTATCACAAGAATATTTCTTTTATTAGGACGATAACACTGAAAAGAAAGATTGCCCATCTTTTCTTTCATTTCGGGAGAAATACGATCGGGGGGGGCTAATTCGAATCCCTCAGGTAAAATAAGAACAGCTCCTACATTCAAAGCTCCCTTTTTACCATTAGCAAGAACTTGTTTAAGTTGCATATCATAAGGAATTCGAACAACTGCTTCAAATACAGTATCAGGAAGCACAGCTTGCGGAACTTCAATATCCACGGGCTTATTAGCTAAATGGCAATTGGCACATACAATTCGCCCAGTTGCTTCTCGTGGATTTTCATAACCCTGCTGCGCAAAAATGGGATATGCATTTGAAATAGATGCTCGAGTTATTGCATATATCATTATCGATACATAAATGGATCGAGTCATCTGTTCTTTTACCCAAGAAAAAGTCTTTCTATTTTGCATGGTCCAATCATTGATCCCCGGAATTTCTACAATAAATTTGATAGGTAACTAGTAGAATTCCCTATCCACAAGTTTGCCATTGTATTGATTGTACTGAAAGAATTGTACTGGTGGAATATAGTATGAATACCTTGAATTGAAAAGGTAGAAGTATAAAGAATAAGTAAGATGAAAAATGATTTATTTATACATGAAGAAAGATTCTGATTTGATTGATATCAAAAGATCTAATGAATTATTCATTCATTGAATGATAAATTACTACAAGCGAAGGAGATACACGATTTAAAAAATGGAAGATCCAATATTTCACAATTGTATCTAGAATCACTGGAAAAGTGGAAACAAGACCAGATAGAATCTGATCATTCTGAGCCAATCCAAAATCGTTGTAGATCGAACCAATCATTAGTTCCCAACCATGAGTCGAGTGAAATCCGATCCATAAATCAGTAACTAAAAGAATCGAAAAAGCTTTGATTGTATCACTTAAGTTATAGAGAAATTCCTGAATCCAAGAATTTAGAATGAAAAGTTCTTCATTACCCAGAAAAAAATAACCACTTAGAATAGCGAAACAGATTAGATTTGTAGAGAAATGCAAAATGATATGGAAATGAGATTCATTGTGTCTTTGGACCAATTGTATTGTTTCCTTGTGCATTCCTATACGAAGCCTTTGCATATGTGTCTCCGAGTACTCCTTTATCATCTCGTCCAACAGGAATAGTTCTTCTAATTCCATAAATTTTTCTAGAACATTTTTCTCTTGAATATCATTCAAAAGTATTTCGGATTGCCTGGTATTCCACCAATTAAGAACCCAAGTTTCTAGACATTTATTAAATGAGAGAGAAACCCACCAGGGCAAAAAGAGTATAGACACAAGATATGGGAGGGAAGCCAATGCTTTCTTTTTTTTCATTCTGTATCCGTGATGTGAATTTTTAATGAACCTGTTTCATTCGTCGATTCTATCTGAGATTTCTTCTTCAGTTCATTTCAAAATACTTCAATGGGTACGCGCAAGAAATAGGCCAATTCGGCAGCTTTTTGTTCAATTTCTCGTGGAGTCAAATTCTCATCAGTACGGGTCAAGGGAATGGCTCCTTGGCCCCTGATTTCCATATAAAGGACACGGCGAGGAAAAAGACCCTCTCTCACCTCCATTCTGATTGATTGGATATCTTTCAGAAAGAAACGAAGGAAGATACGACGATTTCTTCCAGGAAATCCCCAACGAAAAAGGGACATTATCCCTTCTTTTCTATCAAATCGGTCATAACCACTACCTACATTCCATGAAATTGTGCACCACAAATAAGAACTAATGAATAGACCTGCGATCCCATAGAAAGACATCACGATCCCTTGTGGGAAAAAAAGAATTTGCTGAGACGGAAATACGGATATCAGATTTTTACCAAGATAACTGGAAGTTCCAACCACTAAGAATCCTAGTGAACCTAAAAAAAGGATAAAGGCCCAGCAAAAATTACTTGTTTTTCGAGACCCCGTTATAAGTTCTATCCATATATGTTCTGATCGCCAGTTCATACTATACTAGATCCAGTTGCATTCGATTGGAATTGAGAGAATAACTCAAATGGATTTGACTCGATTTTTATTGCTTGATCCCGAAGTAACTTTCATCAACTAGCAGCATTCCGACGGGAACCTTTAGGAATAATTGGTTAGATACATTGAGTTTCTATTTCAAATATTTTTCAAAAAAGATTTGCTGATGATCATTTTGAATTTAATCATTTAATTGATTAAGCTATAATCGCATATACACGCATTAATGCGTATATTATGCATCGGCATACATAACAAAACAACTATTTGTTTTCGGAAAGGCCACATATCATATATCCTGCCATATTACATTAAAAGAGTATCTGTATGATGATCCAGTGTTGAAATAAATTGATGAGATTTGGTTCCATCGTATTTAAACAATCTTATTTCTTTGGACATAAAGAGATAAAGAAGCCATTGCGATTGCCGGAAAGACTAGGCCCACTAAAGGAACAAAAATAGAGGGAAAGTTCAAATCTATCATAGAATGGGTACCTCGATTTCATATTTGTACCTATTATAATTCTAAATTATAATTATAAAGATATCTTATGATAAGTCTATCTATTAGATAGAATATTAAGATAATCTTAATATGAAGTATTTCAGAATAAATAACGAATGTAGAACTAAATGAAGTGTACCTATTCCTCTTTCTACACGAATATGTATGAGAATCCGCTTTCAGAAATTGGATTCTTCTTCTCCCATCCTTATCTTCATCGTCTTTCTATCTTTCCTTTCAAAACAAAAAGGTGTTTTGAAAGGAAAGATAGAAAAGAGTTTCTTAGGAGTTCCCGACTTTAACCAATCTTATTCAACAAAAAGGGATTCCTAGTGAAAAACGGGGGTTCTCGCTAAATAGAAAGAACTTCTATATTCTTCTTATTTGTTATTTGAAGATTTCTATTTTCTTTATTTGATTTGAGATTTCTTCTTTCTTTTTATTTCATATTTTCTTTTTATTTCCCGGATTTCTCGGAAGGAGAAAGAAATCCTTTTTTATCTTGTCGATAGAGGGATGCTTATTCCTAATCAGGAAGAGAGGTAGAATAAAAAAAGGATCCGGGGCAAAAAGTCATTATCCAAAACTTTTGACTCTTACTACACTTATAACTGATGTACCCAAAGAAAACACCATCTTCTTAGTTTTGTTTTTTTCATTATAATGAACTAAATGCTTATTCGCTACAAAGAAAAATAACTGAAGCTAGTGCTATACTTCCATTTGAAAATGAAGAATTTCAATCTTTTTTAAAATCTTTTTTTAATCTTGATTCAAGGGAAGGAAACCATGTAGCTGAAATAACTCATTCAGAACACCTTTTAAAGGATTACGTGGTACAATTGGGTCGAATAAGCCTTTATGGAATAAATACTCAGCCGCTTGTGAACCGTCGGGTACTGTCTTTTTCAATGTTTGTTCAATTACTCTTTTACCCGCAAAAGCAATGTAGGCATTAGGTTCAGCAATAATGATATCTCCCAACATACCAAAACTTGCTGTAACTCCGCCAGTTGTAGGAGATGTAAGGATTGATACATAGAATAACTTTTTCTTTGATTGATAATCATATGAAGCAGAAGATATTTTAGCCATTTGCATCAAGCTCAAACTCCCTTCTTGCATGCGTGCTCCTCCAGAAGCACACACAATAATGACAGGTAGAGATCGATTAGTAGCATACTCGATCAAACGGGTGATTTTCTCACCTACTACAGATCCCATACTACCTCCCATAAACTGAAAATCCATAACTCCAATTGCTATGGGAATACTATTTAATTGACCTACGCCCGTTTGAACAGCTTCAGTTAAACCCGTTTTTCTTTGATAAAAAGAGATGCGATCTATATAAGGTTCCTCCTCTGAATGAAATTCAATGGGGTCCATAGAGACCATATCTTCATCCATAGGCTCCCAAGTGCCAGGATCCATAAAGAGTTCAATTCTATCTGAACTACTCATTTTCAAATGATATCCGCAGTGTTCACAAATATTCATTTTTGAACTAAAAAATTTTTTATAATTTAATCCATAACAATTCTCACATTGAACCCATAACTGCTTGTATTTTGTATTTATATCGAAATCATTAGATCTTTCTCTTATATTGAAATAACTGCTACTAGTTTTGATACTAGAATTTCCACTTTCAATACTACTTATACTTTCCGTACAAATGAAACTAGAAATGTAACTGTCGATACCACTGTAAATGTCACTCTTAAGACTGATTTCAAAACGAAGATAACTATCAATGCAACTATTAATGTGATTATTCCAATTAGATTGAGTATCATACATGGAATAATAATAGTAGTAATTACTACTATTAGATCCACTATTCAAATAACTAGGAAAAAGAATCTCTAGTTCACTCAAAGAAGAACTAGCATTGTCAATATCAAAAATCTGATTTTCAATATCAAAATATACAGAATAAGTGTCACCATTACTATTTCTAACTAAAAAAGTATGATCAGAGATCAAACTCCAAAAATCCCTGCTATCAAATAAATAATTTAGATAATTAATATTACTGAAACTAGAACTGTGCCAACTAGTAATCTTTTTCTCCGCATCATTTAGAATAGTTTCTTCACTTTCACTGGTATGTCCAAGAGCATCAAGACTATCCATTGATTTGCTTAGTCCACACCTATGTTCTAACTTCTTGTTAGACAACATCGAATTGAACCAACATTTTTCCATAGATTCTTTCCGCCCCCTATTTTATGAAAACCTAATACTAATAGATGAATAGTCATTCGATGAAGAAAAAATCATTTTACTATTTCTTTTTTATTTCTTTTTCTTTCTCATCAGAATTCAAATGAAGCATATGATTATGATCCAATCATTAAGATTGTTAATGAAATCATTAAGATTGTTAATGAAAAACGAGCGAGTCTTGAAAAGATCTCCTTTTGAGGAATCTGGTGAATCATTTCAATATTATGATAGAATCTTTTCATCAAAAAAAGATATATAAAGACAGGTTTCTCTCATGTAAAACTTTCAATTCTCATCAAAAAGATACATAGTTGTTTCTTCCCATAAATTAAAAATGAATTCTCGTCTCGTAGAATCTCGTGTCATATAGTCAAATAAGAAAATGAGTTTCTATTACAACAGGGAACGAAAAAGACAATATACAGGATAGGGGTAGAAGGAATCCTTCCCTTGGCTTGATCTATGGCCTGAAACTAAGGAATATAAAATGATCCACCAATCCAATCCCAAGGATCCATAATTCAGCCTATGGATCCAACAATAAAGAATAGAATAGATAAGTTGTTTAGTCTTCCTTCGATCTTATCTTCTTATGTTTATATTTTGTATATACTTGTATATCGTATTGTATATCTATCGTAAGGTCTGTACATATAAAAGATATATGCAAATACACAAAGACCCTCATAGTTCATAGTATTATAGGATTAGTATAAGATGTCTTTCTTTTTATTCGACCCAATCTTTCTTTTTTTGAGGAAAAGAAAGATTGGGCCAAGTTTCATTGCAATCAATTAGGAGAACAAACAGGAATTGCTAAATTATACGCGCTTATTTTGTATCTTTATCTAGCTTATCCACTGGCTCGAACTCGAATGTGATCTCTTTCCATACTTCACAAGCAGCGGCTAGCTCAGGACTCCATTTGGCAGCTTCACGAATAATATCATTACCTTCACGAGCAAGATCACGTCCCTCATTACGAGCTTGTACACATGCTTCTAAAGCCACCCGATTAGCTACTGCACCGGGTGCATTTCCCCAAGGGTGCCCTAAAGTTCCTCCACCGAACTGTAGTACGGAATCATCCCCAAAGATTTCGGTTAGGGCAGGCATATGCCAAACATGAATACCCCCTGAAGCCACGGGCAGAACACCTGGCATAGAGACCCAGTCTTGAGTGAAAAAAATACCACGACTTCGATCTTTTTCAATAAAATCATCACGTAACAAATCAACAAAACCCAAAGTCATCTCACGTTCCCCTTCCAGTTTACCCACTACTGTACCAGCGTGAATATGATCTCCGCCAGACATACGTAATGCTTTAGCTAGTACACGAAAATGCATACCATGATTTTTCTGTCTATCAATAACTGCATGCATTGCGCGATGGATGTGAAGAAGTAGACCATTGTCGCGGCAATAATGAGCCAGGCTAGTATTTGCGGTGAACCCCCCAGTTAAGTAGTCATGCATTACGATAGGAACTCCCAATTCTCTGGCAAATACCGCTCTTTTGATCATTTCTTCACATGTACCCGCAGTTGCATTCAAGTAATGTCCTTTAATTTCACCCGTTTCGGCTTGCGCTTTAAAGATAGCTTCGGCACAAAATAAGAAACGATCTCTCCAACGCATAAATGGTTGTGAATTTACGTTTTCATCATCCTT